GAATCTCGAGACGTTCTTCGAACCAATCATAAACTTTATTGAGATAGGTAACCTAAGATGACTCCCCCTCTCAGAACCGTATATGAGAATTTCTTCTCGTACAGCTCAAACAGAAACACCAAAATACTAGTTGAAACGGATATATGGAATAAAAAAAAACGTTTTAATTCTATGACTCAAGAATCCATTCTGAGGATGACAAGAGAAAACGAAAAAAGAAAAATCCGAACACTATTCTTTGTCTTTGTGGTTATAATGCTAAAATATCAAGTCGGCTCATTAATCTTTTAATCTTAATTAGGCCTCTTAAATCTTCTATTTCCCTTAACTATTTTTATTTTTCTTAATTTAGTATTTCTTTTTATTTGTATGTAATACCACCTTAATGTTTTAATGTTGTTTTTTTTTATTGATTGATAGGAATTTTCTTGTTAAGATCCTATAAATCGACTGAAACCTCAGATTCATACTAGAACCACGATGATTCAATAAAATCTTCAAACTAAGCCCAAAGATTGCATGAGTCAAAACCGTTGTATCATCGCTTATTTAATATAATGACTAAAAATCCAAAAAAAAATTGATCAAAAGTAAGAAAGAATGAATATACAACGAGTTTGAAAAAAGAAAAATCTTTCAATTTATACTCTCTAACTCTAATCTCCAATTCTTTGAAATTTTTTGTTATAGTCCGGTCGCGGGATCTCTCTCTCTATATTAAATATGAATCATAGTTGGACTAATTCGTAATCTATTTCATATATTCCGTGCTCCAAATACTCGAATAAATACCTGACGAGGTAAAAACCCCATCTCTATCAAGATGACAGACCCATCCTCTGTACTATCAATAGGATCCATTATAACAAGTCGCACACTCATATTCCAAAAATACAGAAAGAAATAAATTCCACGATCGAACTACCAAAATAGAATAGGGATGGGCTAAAAAAATCCGAGATCCAAACGCTTCGCTTTGTATTGAAAAACGAGGACTTCACTATTCTTGTAAATTAAATCTAATTCATTGAAATTCCATCCAATAAAACAGAAGAATTATAAATCTCCAAAATAATAGATAAGAATATCGCAAATAAAGCCATTGCGACACCCATCAAAGGAGTAGTCCCCCATCCCGGAGCTACTTTACCATATTCCGAATTCAACGGTTTCAATAAAGTCCCTACAAAAGTTCGTCTTGGACCAGACTTAGAACTGCCCTCAATGCTTTGTGTAGCCATAAGTACTATTTTTATTTTATTTTGTATTAATTAAGATCTGTTGACTTTGTATAGCATTCTGTTGTAAATAAATTAGCATAGATCCACCGCGGTCTTGTCTTGAAATAGATAATAATGGAAACAGCAACCCTAGTCGCCATCTCTATATCTGGTTTACTTGTAAGTTTTACGGGGTATGCCTTATATACTGCTTTTGGGCAACCCTCTCAACAACTAAGGGATCCCTTCGAAGAACACGGGGACTAGTTGAAGGAAAGAGCTTCCAAATCTTAGGAAGCTCTTTCCTTCAACTAAGATAATGAAAAATAACTAAGATGATGAAAAATCATTTCATCTTTTTAGTTGGAACTTTAGGCGGTTCTCGAAAAAAGATAGCGAAAAAAATTATTCCTAAAGTCGAAACTAAGAGAAATGTATAAACCAATGCTTCCATAGATTCGATTGTGGTTTACAATTATAACTTCCATACCTGTTTATTTTTGATCACCCTCCAGCTAAAAAAAAAAAAGAGCAAGATTCAAAGAAAGGGTGACAATTCAAATTAAAATATCGTCGGTACCTTCTTTCAAATAAAAAAAAATAGAGGAGAGGTGAAAAGTAAGAGATCAATGGTGTATCAAACTACTTGTCTTCTTGTAGTTGGATCCCCCAGTTTCTGGAATGCTCCAAATTCAACTTGAGCGTCTAAATCTGGATCAATCCCAGCAAAAACATCTCTGAACAAAGTTCGAGCACCATGCCAGATGTGTCCGAAGAAGAAGAGCAGAGCAAATGAAGCATGCCCAAAAGTAAACCAACCCCTTGGACTGCTCCTAAAAACACCATCGGATTTCAAAGTAGCACGATCTAATTCAAAAATTTCACCCAATTGAGCGCGTCTAGCATATTTTTTCACAGTGGCAGGATCGCTATAACTGACCCCATTTAGTTCGCCACCATAGAACTCAACAGTTACACCTACTTGTTCGACACTATACTTCGACTCTGCCCTTCGAAAAGGAACATCAGCTCGAACAATTCCGTCTCCGTCTACCAAAACAACCGGAAATGTTTCAAAAAAAGTAGGCATGCGGCGTACAAAAAGTTCACGCCCTTCTTTATCTCTAAAGATAGGATGTCCTAACCACCCAACAGCTATCCCGTCCCCATTGTCCATTGAGCCTGCTCTGAACAATCCGCCCTTTGCCGGATTATTGCCGATGTAATCATAAAAAGCTAATTTTTCAGGAATTTTAGACCAAGCTTCAGATAAACTTTGATTTTCGGCTAGCCCAGCACCAACTCTTCGATATATTTCTTGCTGGAAGTATCCTTGATCCCATTGATAACGAGTCGGACCAAATAATTCAATCGGGGTAGTTGCTGAACCATACCACATAGTTCCAGCAACAACAAAGGCTGCAAAAAAGACAGCAGCGATACTACTGGAAAGGACGGTTTCAATATTTCCCATACGTAATCCTTTGTATAGACGTTGAGGCGGGCGGACACTAAGATGGAATAGGCCCGCTAATATGCCTAATGTCCCTGCTGCAATATGATGAGAGGCTATTCCGCCCGGAACAAAAGGATCAAAACCTTCCACACCCCATACCGGACTTACAGATTGTACCCTTCCGGTAAGTCCATAAGGGTCGGACACCCATATTCCAGGACCGTACAATCCGGTCACATGAAAAGCGCCAAACCCAAAACAAGCCACCCCCGAGAGAAATAAATGAATTCCAAAGATCTTGGGCAAATCCAAAGAAGGTTTTCCCGTACGTTCATCACAAAATATTTCTAGATCCCAATACACCCAATGCCAGATAGCTGCCAAGAAGCACAAGCCAGAAAACACAATATGAGCTCCAGCCACACCTTCATAACTCCAAATACCCGGATTCGTTACGGTTCCTCCAGTGATACTCCAACCGCCCCATGAATTGGTTATCCCTAAACGAGTCATGAAAGGTATAACGAACATGCCTTGTCTCCACATTGGGTCGAGAACAGGATCGGAGGGATCAAAAACTGCTAATTCATATAGAGCCATCGAGCCGGCCCAACCAGCAACCAAAGCTGTATGCATTATATGGACAGACAGCAAACGACCGGGATCATTCAATACAACAGTATGAACACGATACCAAGGCAAACCCATGGAAATACCCCTTTATCAACGAAAAATAGACACTATGTAACTTTATTGCACTGAAAAAACTATGTTATATATTTCCACTTTTCAGTGGATTATCTCGGGGAAAGGATTACTATTTTTATTTTAGTAATATTTTAGTAATAATGTAAGAATTCGGTTTGTAAGAAACAAGGGAAGCAGATCTATTCTATACCCGATAAGTAACAATACGCAATGGCAGGGTTGGCCATCTATCTTTATCTATGAGCGAATGCATACATATTTGTTCATCATTCAAAGGGCCTAATCATATTTGTAAGAATTTGACTTTTTAAGTTTGTCTCCCTTTACTTTATTTAAGATTTAGTTTTTTTATGAACTTATCGAATCTAAACATAAAATATGATAAAGCCCAATCTTATTAACACTTTATGAAAAAAAAAATTCATTGTTACGCTTTCACATCAAAGTGATGAATTAGAGTATTTCATTTTTTTTTTTCATTAAATGCCTATTGGTGTTCCAAAAGTTCCTTTTCGAAATCCTGGAGAGGACGATTCAATTTGGATTGACATATAGTGCGACTTGTCAGATATATTGGGTCATATGGGATTTTCCCGTTCTCCCCCCCGATCGGGATATACTCTGTTTCGCCCAAGAAAGATTGATTAAATCTAAATCATCAAAAATTGGGAGCGTGAAATAAAATTAAGTGCAATTGCTTTCCTTTTTGGGGTATACAGATTAATATTATCCAATTTAGAATAATTTATGGTTGGCTTGCTCGTTTGGACCAATAAAATGAAGTATCCAGGCTTCGTTTAGAAAAAACCAATCAGTAAAGTAATATATCGAGCATTACTACTTGTATCCTATTCTATTTAATTTCGAATTTATAATCTAATTTATAAGTAGATAAGTTAATAAGTTATTAAGTAGATAAGTAGAAGTAATATCAAATTGATAATCATAATCAATGGAATAATATGATGAATACATTAAATATTCGGCGTAAAACATGAAATGAAAAAAAAAAGTGTAGCAAAAGGGTGTGGTATGGGGGCATTTGCCTTGCCCTATATGTGCAAATCAAAATCGGGCGGATCTTTACTCGGAGTAGAGCGCAAACCTAAAAGAATTGAATAAGACCCTTCGGGAACAAGAAAATGGCATCACGATTTGAATTGGATCACGATGAAAAATACATCAATGATGAAGTTAGTTTGATAAGTTTAATGAATTCTTTTTTAGATGTAAACACATCAAAACTCATCTTTCTTGAAAAATGGAAGAAAAGCCCTCCGTTAGAATAGAAGTTAGACAGAACTCACTAGCAAAAAAGGGGGGGGGGGGCTGGAATCTACACATTGATTCTTTTTTTTTCGCGATTTATTTGGTGAACCGTATGCATCAAAAGGTGCATGTACGGTTTATAGGGGGTAGTTTTTTATCCTAATCAATCGACTTTATCGAGAAAGATTACTGTTTTTAGGTCAAGATGTTGATAGCGAGATTTCGAATCAACTTATCGGTCTTATGGTATATCTCAGTATAGAGAGTGAGACCAAAGATTTGTATTTATTTATAAACTCTCCCGGCGGATGGGTAATACCCGGAATAGCTATTTATGATACTATGCAATTCGTGCGACCGGATGTACAGACAGTATGCATGGGATTAGCCGCTTCAATGGGATCTTTTATCCTGGTCGGAGGACAAATTACCAAACGTCTAGCATTCCCTCACGCTCGGCGCCAATGGGTTTTTATTTGAAAGAAAACTATGCCTTCGCCGTCTGAACTATGAATATTAAGTAATAATAGCATGGCATTTCGAATTCGATATAAGAAATTTTTTTTTCTTGTTTTTTAAAACGGTAGATTATGTATCGAAAGATTAGTATGAGATATAGGGATATTTACAATTTTATCTTATCTATCGGGATCTATTTCAGCGTCACAAACTTTTTTGTTTTCACGCCCGGGGACTCTTAACACATTTATGTTATGAAAGAGTACGAAAAAAAAAAAATTATATTATTTTTTTATTTGCATTTGAAAAAAGAAACTTTGGGATTGCTAAATCGACCATGAAATAAAGCAACGGAACCACCATAGTATTTTTTTAACTCCTAAAAAAAAGAAGGGCGGTTATTGTATTATTTACCGATCTAGGCATGAGAAATGAAATATTCTCTGTTTTTATTCAATGAAAGGTAAAAGTCAATTCTATTGTGGAGCCGTATGCAATGCGCAAACAATGCCTGTACGGTTGTTCAATTTTATCTTTTTTTTTTTCTTATTATTCGTTATCTCTTCTCTTTCTCGTCACCGTATCAGCCGAGATAGAGTAACCATCGATTATCTTATATCCTCAGGGTAATGATTCATCAACCTATTGCTGGTTTTTATGAAGCACAAGCAAGAGAATTTGTCCTGGAAGCGGAAGAACTACTGAAACTTCGCGAAATCCTGACAAGGGTTTATGCACAAAGAACGGGTAAACCCTTATGGGTTGTATCCGAAGACATGGAACGAGATGTTTTTATGTCAGCCACAGAAGCCCAAGCTTATGGAATTGTTGATCTTGTAGCAGTTGCCTAAAAAATAGCAGGAATTTTATGCAATCGCAGTTTGCGATTTTATTTATTATTTTTATTCTTTTCTTTTTTTAACTATTAATATAGAAAATTAATATAGAAAATAAATAACTCATAATCGTCCGGTTAGGATCGATCTAAACCAGCCCATTATGCATACGATTCAACATGCCAACTATTAAACAACTTATTAGAAACACAAGACAGCCAATCAGAAATGTCACCAAATCCCCCGCACTTGGGGGATGCCCTCAGCGCCGAGGAACATGTACTCGGGTGTATGTGCGACTCGTTCAGATCATGGGTTCGGATAAGATAAAATAAAGGAAACCATTTTTCCGCTATCCGTGAGCAGTACGGATGAATAGGATAGAATAGAAGAAAGCCCTTCGCTATCTAAAAAAACATTTATCATACCCCTCTCTTGTGTATCAAATTTATGGTTTCCATTGGTGCATTAATCACCTCAATTTTCAATTTAAAATGAGAAAGAATTCCCATTGGTAGCAAATGATTAGTCGTTAAGCAGGGGAAATCTTATTTTAATTTAAATTAAAATAAAAAAAGGCCGAAAGTTATGCCCCTACTCTTGCAAGAACGGACTAACAGGGTCAGCCAATCCGCTAATTTTCATAATTAAATACCGTTACTGTATAGATAGATCTCGTTGTGAAAGAACTATTACTGGAGAATTCATGAGTAGAGCTAAAAAGTATGAACTGTACAAGTTAGCAATAGCATTGATTAAATGATTAAATGAGGAAAGGGGCTCCGGTGTATAGAGCAGACCTCACCGTTTAAGAAATAACCATAGAAACGATGGAACCCACTCATTTTTTAGCTATTTCTAGTTATTACTTTTTTATTCGGTTTTTGTTTGATACCCAATATCAATACAATTTTTTTTTTTCTTTCTCTTTTTCTAGGCGAAATACCTAGAAAAAAAAAGAACAAATCGTGGTTGGGAAGGTTATAGTAGCAAAAGCCGTTGGAATTATTATTTTATACATTGGCAGAATCCGTTTTGTTAATATAGAAGGGGGAAAACGAATAACTGAAAGAAAAGAAATTTATTAGTTATTCATCAAAGTTTCGTTTATTCAATGACCAGAATTAGACGAGGATATATAGCACGGAGGCGTAGAACAAAAATTCGTTTATTCACATCAAGTTTTCGAGGGGCGCATTCAAGACTTACTCGAACTATTATTCAACAAAAAATAAGAGCTTTGGTTTCGGCCCATCGGGATAGAGATAAGCACAAAAGAAATTTTCGTCGTTTATGGGTCACTCGGATAAATGCAGTAATTCGCGAAAGCGCGGTATCCTATAGTTATAGTAGATTCATAAACAATCTGTCCAAGAGACAGTTGCTTCTTAATCGTAAAATACTTGCGCAACTAGCTATATTAAATAGGAATTGTCTTTATATGATTTCGACTGACATTAGAAAATAAGGAAAGTGGAAGGAATACATCGGGATGTTTTACATACACGTTATTTCCGGGAGAATGAATTCCGAGAAGGTAGAATAGAAATTAATATGATAAAATAAGAGAATATGATCAGGTAGCCGAACTGAGTAAAAACTTGAATTTAGATAAAAAAAACGATTTTTTTTTTTCCAATTCGTTTTTTTCTTACAAGACGACGACAATCAAATCTAGATTTTCATATTTTTCGAACAAAATATCAATTTAATTTGAGCTCGGATTCGAATTTTTATTTTGATTCAATTGAAGAGTAACCCTATTTTTTTCTAGGTCTAAGACCAGAAGTGCGAGCGACAAATTCGTTTTTTTCAAAATGTTTTTCATTATTAAGAAAAGGTAACAAAGATAAAATACGGGCTTGCTTTATAGCAATAGTAATTAATCGTTGTTGTTTTAAAGTTAATCTATTTACCCGCCTAGATAATATTTTTCCTTGTTCACTAATAAATCGAGTAATTAAACTTATATTTCTATAATCAATTCGATCCCCCGATTGGATCGGGGGCAAACGCCTACGAAGGGGTCGCTTGGACTTAAAAAAAAGTCGCTTGGATTTATCCATGGTTTGTTTAGTCCTTATTTGGAAAATCCTATTTCTTATAATTCTAAATCATTATCATTTTTGATCCGATCAAGTAAAAGAAATAGGATTTTCCTTCTTTCTTGTTTCTATTTCAATATAGAATTTACAATATTGAAATTATTTACAATATTCAATTTATTAAAATTGTATATACAATTTTATAAATAGATTTTATCTTCCCATATTATATCCTAATAGGATATTTTTTGTTAATATATCATTTTTCGTCTTCCCTGTAAAGCCGCTATTGTTTCCGTCTATTTCTTTATCTCCCCATGAATTGTATGCTTGGAACAATAGGGACAGAATTTTCTCAATTCCAATCGATTAGGCGTATTGTGTCGATTCTTTTGAGTACTATATCTGGAAATGCCTGTTGGTTTCTTATTAACATTGTTTCGAACACAACCGGTACATTCCAAAATAATTCTTACTCGGACATCTTTACCCTTGGCCATGAGCCCCTCCCTCACCTTGGTTTTTTATTTACTCAACGCTTCGATTTTCCGATCTGAAGAGAAGAAGAGCGGAATAAAAAAAAAATCGAAGTTGCTAGCTCGAAATCAAATCCAGAAATCAAATTATAAAAAATTTCATTGCAACCCAATATCCTAATAAAAAAAAGTAATAAAATAATAAGTAATACAATGCTTTGAAAATATATTTCAATTAGAAGTTTAGTACAGTATTTCATTTAAACATCGTATATGATACTCTCGCCCTAGCTACATTTTTATTTCCGTTTTCTTAATTAACGTTAATTTACTTGAAGACGGGGCCCGCGCTCTGAATTTTGCTGCGGTTGAATAAACTTTCTTTTATTCTATATTTTTTTTTTATAAATAAAAAAAAATATAGAATAATTTTTATAAAAATAAATAAAAATAAAGAAGAGGAGGTAGCAGTCACAGATATTTAATTGTATCTCTAATCTTCTTCACACCCCCCGTTATTGTTATGTTAATAAAATAACTAGAATGAAAAAAACGGGAATGTCAACGCATCCGGGAAAAAGCGATTGATCTCTATCAATAGACCGGCTAAAGCCCCGAACCATAGAGTACTTATTACCGGGGCTACAGATAGATATGTTTTTAGATCTCGCATTTTGAATCCTCCTTATTGTAATAATTGTAATATAATTGTAATAAATAATATTTATTGTAATAATATTTATTGTAATACCTAATGGTAATACATATATGATCAGATCGGATATATAGTTAAATAAAAAAAGATCAGATGTATATATAAAAAAAAGCCACTTGCGTTTGGTTTGTACACAGAATCCAGAATTCAAATTGAAATGTACAACGCTTTGATAGATAAGATTTTCCTTTTCTTAAAAGAACAAAATATATATCTTTTTTCCTATTTTATTTTTTCATATACCATATAATATCATATAATAAAATAAAAAAAAAGTTTATTATTATATGATAAAAAAATGATATGAGATCAAAAAAAAAGACGAAATAGAAAGATCGAAATAGCAAGATAATATGTATATCAATGAAGAAAATAAAATAAGTATATAGAAAAGAAGGCAGGAATTCTCTACAATGACATTGTAATCCAATTGAATTGAAATGAAAGGGATGTAGCGCAGCTTGGTAGCGCGTTTGTTTTGGGTACAAAATGTCACGGGTTCAAATCCTGTCATCCCTACCTATCACTTCGCCCCAGAGCCATAACGAGGGTCCGTTGAAATCAATAAAAATTGGACATGACATACCTACTCTTTAATTTCTATTTTATATCATATTATATATCATCCTATAGCCCTTCAACATGTATTGTAGTTAAAAAAAATAAAGACTTTTTTTCCTTACAGTCTTTTTTTTGTAATTTCGTGGTAAGAAAGCGCTCTTAGTTCAGCTCGGTAGAACGTGGGTCTCCAAAACCCAATGTCGTAGGTTCAAGTCCTACAGAGCGTGATTCCGTTCTTGTTTTTTTAGGTCGAAA